GTCCCTGTAGCTTAAAGTACTAAAGCATGGCACTGAAGATGCCAAGATGGATGCCACACGCACTCAGAGACAAAAGACTTAGTCCTAACCTTACCGTTAATTTTTGCTAAATATATACATGCAAGTATCCGCGCCCCAGTGTAAATGCCCTTAATCTCTTATTAAGAAGAAAGGAGCGGGTATCAGGCACACCTAAACTGTAGCCCAAGACGCCTTGCTCAGCCACACCCTCACGGGTATTCAGCAGTAATTAACATTAAGCAATAAGTGAAAACTTGACTTAGTTATAGCACCCCAGGGTTGGTAAATCTTGTGCCAGCCACCGCGGTCACACAAGAGACCCAAATTAACCGTATACGGCGTAAAGAGTGGTACTATGCTATCTCAACAACTAAGACCAAAGTGCAACTAAGCTGTCATAAGCCTAAGATGTACCTAAAACCTCCCTTAAAACGATCTTAGCGTCTTTGATTAATTTAACTCCACGAAAGCTAAGGTACAAACTGGGATTAGATACCCCACTATGCTTAGCCTTAAATCTTGATGCTCCATCGTACTAAAGCATCCGCCTGAGAACTACGAGCACAAACGCTTAAAACTCTAAGGACTTGGCGGTGCCCTAAACCCACCTAGAGGAGCCTGTTCTATAATCGATAACCCACGTTACACCCGACCGCCTCTTGCCAAAGCAGCCTACATACCGCCGTCGCCAGCTCACCTCCCCTGAGAGTCCAACAGTGAGCACAATAGCCTAAACCCGCTAATAAGACAGGTCGAGGTATAGCCTACGGGGCGGAAGAAATGGGCTACATTTTCTAAAATAGAAAATTCACGGAAGGGGGCATGAAACTGGCCCCCCGAAGGCGGATTTAGTAGTAAAGCGGGACAATGTGAGCCCACTTTAAGCTGGCCCTGGGGCACGTACATACCGCCCGTCACCCTCCTCACAAGCTACAATTTTGCACTACCTAATACAACTCCCAGCTGAAGATGAGGTAAGTCGTAACAAGGTAAGTGTACCGGAAGGTGCACTTAGCATACCAAGACGTAGCTAAAAACTAAAGCATTCAGCTTACACCTGAAAGATATCTGCCACCCATCAGGTCGTCTTGAAGCCAACTCTAGCCCAACCACATGACTAGAATGTCAATTAAAAATCCACTTAATTCCTAAAACTAAAACATTCTTTAAACTTAGTATGGGTGATAAAGATATCTGGTAAGGGAAAGATGAAATAGCAATGAAAAACAAAGCGACAAATAGCAAAGATGAACCCTTGTACCTTTTGCATCATGATTTAGCAAGAACAACCAAGCAAAACGAATTTAAGCTTGCCACCCCGAAACCCGAGCGAGCTACTTGCGAGCAGCTATTTATGAGCGAACCCGTCTCTGTTGCAAAAGAGTGGGATGACTTGCTAGTAGAGGTGAAAAGCCAACCGAGCCGGGTGATAGCTGGTTGCCTGTGAAATGAATCTAAGTTCTCTCTTGATTTTACTTCCCAGGACATAATTTTAACCCTAATGTAAGCAAATCAAGACTAATTTAAAGGGGGTACAGCTCCTTTAAAAAAGAAAACAATCTCTGCTAGCGGATAACTACCCCAAACTCCCCTTAACCGTGGGCCCTCAAGCAGCCATCAACAAAGAGTGCGTCACAGCTCTACGTATAAAAAATCTAACAAACAAAACGAATCCCTTCCCACTAACAGGCTAACCTATATTAATAGGAGAATTAATGCTAAAATGAGTAACTAGGGATCTCCTCCCTCCCAAGCGCAAACTTACATCTTTACATTATTAACAGACCATAAACTAATATCATAAGTCTAACAAGATTACAATATTAACCCCACCCTGTTACCCCAACTTCAGGTGCGCCTACTAGAAAGATTAAAATCTGTAAAAGGAACTAGGCAAACCCAAGGCCCGACTGTTTACCAAAAACATAGCCTTCAGCCGACCAAGTATTGAAGGTGATGCCTGCCCAGTGACATAATGTTTAACGGCCGCGGTATCCTAACCGTGCGAAGGTAGCGCAATCAATTGTCCCATAAATCGAGACTTGTATGAATGGCTAAACGAGGTCTTAACTGTCTCTTACAGATAATCAGTGAAATTGATCTCCCTGTTCAAAAGCAGGGATAATCCCATAAGACGAGAAGACCCTGTGGAACTTAAAAATCAACAGCCACTGCCTATTAAGCCTAAGCCTAACAGGTCCACAACTACCAAAATGCTGGCTGACATTTTTCGGTTGGGGCGACCTTGGAGAAAAACAAATCCTCCAAAAATAGGACCACACCTCTTAACCAAGAACAACCCCTCAACGTACTAACAGTAACCAGACCCAATATAATTGACAAATGGACCAAGCTACCCCAGGGATAACAGCGCAATCTCCTCTAAGAGCCCACATCGACGAGGAGGTTTACGACCTCGATGTTGGATCAGGACATCCTAATGGTGCAACCGCTATTAAGGGTTCGTTTGTTCAACGATTAACAGTCCTACGTGATCTGAGTTCAGACCGGAGCAATCCAGGTCGGTTTCTATCTATGACGAACTTCCCCTAGTACGAAAGGACCGGAGAAGTAGGGCCAATACTACAAGCACGCCCTCTCTTTAAGTAATGAATTCAACTAAATTACTAAAAGACTTTCACCCATTATATCCTAGAAAAGGATCGGCTAGCGTGGCAGAGCTCGGTAAATGCAAAAGGCTTAAGCCCTTTATCCAGAGGTTCAAATCCTCTCCCTAGCCCCCAAAATCTAACCCATGACTAAACCCTCTACTCTAACCTACCTCATCATATCTCTATCCTATGCAATCCCAATTCTAATTGCAGTAGCCTTCCTGACACTCGTCGAACGTAAAGTCCTAAGCTACATGCAAGCTCGAAAGGGCCCAAACATTGTAGGCCCATTTGGACTGCTACAGCCTGTAGCCGATGGAATTAAGCTATTTATCAAAGAACCGATTCGACCATCCACCTCCTCTCCAATCCTTTTCATCATAACCCCTATACTCGCTCTTCTCCTAGCAATCACCATCTGAATTCCCCTTCCATTACCATTTTCCCTCACTGACCTAAATCTCGGTCTTTTATTCTTACTAGCTATATCCAGCCTAGCAGTATACTCAATTTTATGATCAGGCTGAGCTTCAAACTCAAAATATGCCCTAATTGGGGCCCTACGAGCAGTAGCACAAACCATCTCTTACGAAGTAACATTAGCTATTATCCTCTTGTCTGTTATCGTACTAAGTGGGAATTACACTCTAAACACCCTTGCTACCACCCAAGAACCCCTATACCTAATTTTCTCATCCTGACCCCTCGCGATAATATGATACATTTCAACACTTGCTGAAACAAATCGCGCGCCATTCGATCTCACAGAGGGGGAGTCAGAATTAGTATCGGGCTTCAATGTAGAGTATGCTGCAGGCCCATTTGCCCTATTTTTCCTAGCCGAATATGCCAACATTATACTAATAAACACACTAACTGCCATTTTATTCCTAAATCCAAGCTGCCTAAACCCCCCACATGAACTATTCCCTATCATCCTAGCCACGAAAGTTTTACTCCTTTCTTCTGGCTTCTTATGAATCCGCGCTTCCTACCCCCGATTCCGCTATGACCAACTCATGCACCTCCTTTGAAAAAACTTCCTACCTTTAACATTAGCACTATGTCTTTGACACACCAGCATACCAATCTGCTACGCAGGCCTCCCTCCTTACTTAAGGAAATGTGCCTGAACGTAAAGGGTCACTATGATAAAGTGAACATAGAGGTACACCAGCCCTCTCATTTCCTAAAGCCTTAGAAAAGTAGGAATCGAACCTACACAAAAGAGATCAAAACTCTCCATACTTCCTTTATATTATTTCCTAGTAAGGTCAGCTAATCAAGCTATCGGGCCCATACCCCGAAAATGATGGTTTAACCCCTTCCCCTACTAATGAACCCCCATGCAAAACTAATCTTCTACATAAGCCTACTTCTAGGAACAACCATCACAGTTTCAAGCAACCACTGAATAATAGCCTGAACCGGCTTAGAAATCAACACTCTCGCTATCATCCCACTCATTTCAAAATCCCACCACCCCCGAGCTATCGAGGCCGCAATCAAATACTTCCTAGTACAAGCAGCTGCCTCGGCCCTAGTCCTATTTTCAAGTACAATCAATGCATGACATACAGGACAATGGGACATTACCCAACTAACCCACCCAACATCATGTCTCCTACTAACAACAGCAATTGCAATAAAACTCGGACTAGTTCCCTTCCACTTTTGATTCCCAGAAGTCCTCCAAGGATCAACTTTAACCACTGCCCTACTACTATCAACAATAATAAAATTCCCACCAATCACTATCCTATTTTTAACATCCCACTCTCTCAACCCAACTCTACTAACCACCATAGCCATCGCCTCAGCGGGCTTAGGAGGCTGAATAGGCCTAAACCAAACGCAAATTCGAAAAATCCTAGCTTTTTCCTCTATTTCCCATTTAGGCTGAATAGCCATTATCATCATCTACAGCCCAAAGCTCACCTTGCTAACATTCTACTTATACTCACTAATAACAGCCACCGTATTCCTCAGCTTAAACACAATTAAAACCCTAAAACTATCAACAATAATAATCTCCTGAACAAAGACACCCATACTAAACGCAACCCTCATGTTAGCCCTTCTTTCACTAGCAGGTCTGCCACCACTTACAGGCTTTCTTCCAAAATGATTAATTATTCAAGAACTAACTAAGCAAGAAATAACTACAGTGGCCACAATCATCGCCATACTATCCCTATTAGGATTATTCTTCTACCTTCGCCTCGCATACTACTCAACAATTACGCTCCCACCAAACTCCACAAACCATATAAAACAATGACATACCAATAAGTCAACTAACCCCCTACTTGCCATCCTGGCTTCCTTGTCAATCTCCCTGTTACCACTCTCCCCCATAATCCTCACCACCATTTAGAAACTTAGGATAATCAAACCGAAGGCCTTCAAAGCCTTAAACAAGAGTTAGACCCTCTTAGTTTCTGCTAAGATCCGCAGGACACTACCCTGCATCCTCTGAATGCAACCCAGACACTTTAATTAAGCTAGGATCTTCTCTAGACAGACGGGCCTCGATCCCATAAAATTCTAATTAACAGCTAGATGCCTAAACCAGCAGGCTTCTGTCTACCAGGCCCTGGCACACTTTTAATGCACATCGATGAGCTTGCAACTCAACATGAATTTCACTACAGGACCGATAAGAAGAGGAATCGAACCTCTGTAAAAAGGACTACAGCCTAACGCTTTAACACTCAGCCATCTTACCTGTGACTTTTATCAATCGATGACTATTCTCAACCAACCACAAAGACATCGGTACCCTATACCTAATCTTCGGTGCATGAGCTGGTATAGTCGGAACCGCCCTCAGCCTGCTCATCCGTGCAGAACTAGGCCAGCCCGGAACCCTTCTAGGAGATGACCAAATCTATAACGTCATTGTCACCGCCCATGCCTTCGTAATAATCTTCTTCATAGTAATGCCAATCATAATTGGTGGCTTCGGAAATTGACTAGTTCCACTTATAATTGGTGCCCCTGACATAGCATTCCCTCGCATGAACAACATAAGCTTTTGATTACTACCTCCATCATTCCTACTGCTTCTAGCATCATCTACAGTAGAAGCCGGAGCAGGTACAGGATGGACAGTATACCCCCCACTTGCTGGCAACTTAGCCCATGCCGGAGCTTCTGTAGACCTAGCTATCTTCTCCCTCCACCTAGCAGGTGTCTCTTCTATTCTAGGTGCTATTAACTTCATCACAACTGCCATTAATATAAAACCCCCAGCCCTCTCCCAATACCAAACACCCCTATTTGTATGATCAGTACTTATCACCGCCGTCCTACTTCTACTTTCTCTCCCAGTTCTCGCTGCTGGTATCACCATACTATTAACAGATCGAAATCTAAACACCACATTCTTTGACCCCGCTGGAGGCGGAGACCCAGTCCTATACCAACACCTTTTCTGATTCTTCGGCCACCCAGAAGTCTACATCCTAATTCTGCCTGGTTTCGGAATCATTTCTCATGTTGTAGCGTACTATGCAGGCAAAAAAGAGCCATTCGGATACATGGGAATAGTATGAGCCATACTATCTATCGGCTTCCTAGGCTTTATTGTCTGAGCCCACCATATATTCACAGTAGGAATAGACGTAGACACCCGAGCATACTTCACATCTGCCACTATAATTATCGCTATTCCAACCGGCATTAAAGTATTCAGCTGACTAGCTACCCTGCATGGAGGAACTATCAAATGAGACCCTCCAATATTATGAGCCCTGGGCTTCATTTTCCTCTTTACTATTGGTGGACTCACAGGGATTGTACTAGCAAACTCTTCACTGGATATCGCCCTACACGATACATACTATGTAGTAGCTCACTTCCACTACGTTCTTTCAATAGGAGCCGTATTTGCCATTCTAGCAGGATTTACTCACTGATTCCCCCTATTCACAGGATATACACTACACACTACATGAACTAAAGCACATTTCGGAGTAATATTTACAGGTGTCAACCTAACCTTCTTCCCACAGCACTTCCTAGGCCTAGCTGGTATGCCACGCCGATATTCCGACTACCCCGACGCATATACTCTATGGAACACCATATCCTCTATCGGCTCATTAATCTCAATAACTGCTGTAATCATACTGATGTTTATCATCTGAGAAGCTTTCACATCAAAACGCAAAGTCCTGCAACCAGAACTAACCGCCACTAACATTGAATGAATTCATGGTTGCCCTCCTCCATACCACACATTCGAAGAACCAGCCTTTGTCCAAGTTCAAGAAAGGAAGGAATCGAACCCTCACATGCTGGTTTCAAGCCAACCGCATCAAACCACTTATGCTTCTTTCTTATGAGATGTTAGTAAACCAATTACATAGTCTTGTCAAGCCTAAATCACAGGTGAAAACCCTGTACATCTCACATGGCCAACCACTCACAATTTGGTTTCCAAGACGCTTCATCCCCTATCATAGAGGAACTAGTTGAATTCCACGACCACGCCCTAATGGTCGCACTAGCAATCTGCAGCTTAGTCCTCTATTTATTAGCACTTATGCTCATAGAAAAACTCTCCTCAAACACTGTTGACGCACAAGAAGTAGAATTAATTTGAACAATCCTGCCAGCCATCGTACTCATTTTACTTGCCCTACCATCCCTACAAATCCTCTACATAATAGACGAAATCGACGAGCCCGACCTCACCCTAAAAGCCATTGGACATCAATGGTACTGAAGCTACGAATACACAGACTTCAAAGACCTGTCATTCGATTCATACATAATCCCAACAACAGAGCTTCCACTAGGACACTTCCGACTTCTAGAAGTTGACCATCGAGTTGTAGTCCCTATAGAATCCCCTATTCGCATTATCGTCACTGCTAGCGACGTCCTCCACTCTTGAGCCGTTCCCACCCTCGGGGTAAAAACTGATGCAATCCCTGGACGACTAAACCAAACTTCATTCATCACAACCCGACCAGGAATCTTTTATGGTCAATGCTCAGAAATCTGTGGAGCCAACCATAGCTACATACCAATCGTAGTAGAATCAACCCCTCTTACCCACTTCGAGAACTGATCTTCACTACTATCATCCTAATCATTAAGAAGCTATGCATCAGCACTAGCCTTTTAAGCTAGAGAAAGAGGATCAACCACCCCTCCTTAATGGTATGCCCCAACTCAACCCCAATCCATGATTCTTCATCATATTAATATCATGATTAACCTACTCCCTAATTATCCAACCAAAAATCCTATCACTAACCTCCACTAACACCCCATCTAATAAAACATCAACAACTACCAAAACCACTTCCTGAGCCTGACCATGAACCTAAGCTTCTTCGACCAATTTACAAGCCCATGCCTACTAGGAATTCCATTAATCCTTCTCTCAATACTATTCCCCGCCCTACTACTCCCCACCCCCGACAACCGATGAATTACCAACCGCTTTGCCACTTTACAACTATGACTCTCCCACCTAATTACAAAACAGCTAATAACACCCCTAAACAAAGCAGGACACAAATGAGCCTTAATTTTAACATCTCTCATAATGTTCCTCCTCCTAATCAACCTCCTAGGCCTACTACCATACACCTTTACACCCACTACTCAATTATCAATAAACATGGCCCTCGCCTTCCCACTCTGACTAGCCACCCTCCTCACAGGACTACGAAACCAACCCTCTGCTTCTCTGGGCCACCTTCTCCCAGAAGGCACCCCCACCCCCCTAATTCCTGCTCTAATCATAATCGAAACTACCAGCCTCCTCATTCGTCCTTTAGCCCTAGGTGTCCGCCTTACAGCAAACCTCACAGCAGGTCACTTACTAATCCAACTTATCTCTACTGCCACCACTGCATTACTCCCTCTTATCCCAGCGGTATCCCTCCTAACCACATCAATCCTACTCCTCCTAACCCTACTAGAAGTAGCCGTTGCAATAATCCAAGCTTACGTTTTCGTTCTCCTACTCAGCCTATACTTACAAGAAAACATCTAATGGCACACCAAGCACACTCCTACCACATAGTAGACCCAAGCCCCTGACCTATCTTTGGGGCCGCAGCCGCTTTACTCACTACCTCCGGCCTAATTATATGATTCCACTACAACTCACTACAACTATTAACCTTAGGCTTACTCTCAATAATATTAGTCATACTACAATGATGACGAGATATCGTACGAGAAGGCACATTTCAAGGCCACCACACTCCCACAGTACAAAAAGGCCTCCGATACGGAATAATTCTATTTATTACATCCGAAGCATTCTTCTTCCTAGGCTTTTTCTGAGCATTTTTCCACTCAAGCCTAGTCCCTACCCCAGAACTCGGTGGACAATGACCACCAATAGGAATTAAACCCCTTAATCCACTAGAAGTACCTTTACTAAACACCGCCATCCTACTAGCCTCAGGTGTCACCGTGACATGAGCCCACCATAGCATCACAGAAGGTAACCGAAAACAAGCAATCCATGCACTAACCCTAACCATCCTACTAGGATTCTACTTTACAGCACTTCAAGCAATAGAATATTACGAAGCACCATTCTCAATTGCCGACGGCGTATACGGCTCAACCTTCTTCGTCGCTACAGGATTCCACGGACTACATGTAATCATTGGATCCTCCTTCTTATCAGTCTGCCTCCTACGCCTAATTAAATTCCACTTTACATCCAACCATCACTTTGGATTCGAAGCAGCAGCCTGATATTGACACTTCGTAGACGTTATCTGATTATTCCTCTACATAACCATTTACTGATGAGGATCTTGCTCTTCTAGTATATTAATTACAATTGACTTCCAATCTCTAGAATCTGGTGCAACCCCAGAGATGAGCAATAAACATAATCACATTCATACTAACCCTGTCCCTCATCCTAAGCATTATCCTAACCACATTAAACTTCTGACTCGCCCAAATAAACCCAGACTCAGAAAAACTATCTCCATATGAATGCGGATTTGACCCACTAGGATCAGCTCGACTCCCATTTTCAATTCGCTTCTTCCTCAGTAGCAATCCTATTCCTACTATTCGACCTAGAAATCGCACTCCTACTCCCACTCCCATGAGCAACTCAACTCCCATCCCCCACTATAACCTTAACCTGAACCTCCACCATCATTGCCCTACTCACACTCGGACTGATCTATGAGTGAGCACAAGGAGGCTTAGAATGAGCAGAATAAACAAAGAAAGTTAGTCTAATCAAGACAGTTGATTTCGSCTCAACAAATCATAGCCMAACCCTATGACTTTCTTTATGTCTCTCCTACACCTAAGCTTTTACTCAGCTTTCACTTTAAGCAGCTTAGGATTGGCCTTCCATCGAACGCAYCTAATTTCTGCTTTATTGYGTKWAGAAAGTATAATATTATCAATATATATTGCYCTATCACTATGGCCAGTARWWMACCAAGCARCATCATTCACCTTAATACCTATTCTCATACTAGSWTTTTMAGCCTGCGAGGCTGGCACAGGCTTAGCAATACTCGTAGCCTCCACACGAACTCACGGCTCTGACCACTTACACAACCTAAATCTCCTACAATGCTAAAAATCATCCTCCCAACCATCATACTACTACCAACAGCCCTCCTATCACCCCCCAAACACCTATGAACAAATACCACCTCATACAGTCTCTTAATCGCTACCATAAGTCTACAATGACTTACCCCAACATACTACCCATATAAAAACCTAACCCCATGAACTGGCATCGACCAGATCTCATCCCCTCTGCTAGTCCTCTCTTGCTGACTACTTCCACTCATAATCCTAGCAAGCCAAAACCACCTACAAAATGAACCACTCGCACGAAAACGAATCTTCATCATAGCCCTCATCACAATTCAACCATTCATCATCCTAGCATTCTCAACCACAGAACTAATACTATTCTACATTTCATTCGAGGCAACTCTAATTCCTACTTTAATCCTAATCACACGATGAGGAAACCAACCAGAACGCCTAAGCGCAGGCATCTATCTATTATTCTACACCCTAATCAGCTCCCTACCACTACTAGTCACAATCCTTCACCTACATACTCAAACCGGAACCCTCCATCTAATAATCCTAAACCTAACCCACCCTACCCTCACCACTTCTTGAACTGGCATACTCTCAAGCTTAGCCCTATTAATAGCATTCATAGTAAAAGCCCCCCTATACGGCCTACATCTATGACTCCCAAAAGCCCATGTTGAAGCCCCAATTGCCGGATCCATATTACTAGCTGCTCTCCTCCTAAAACTAGGCGGTTATGGTATTATACGACTTACCATATTCATAGGCCCCCTATCAAACAACCTACACTACCCCTTCCTAACACTAGCACTATGAGGGGCACTAATGACTAGCTCAATCTGCCTCCGACAAACTGACTTAAAATCTCTCATTGCTTACTCCTCCGTAAGTCACATAGGACTAGTCATCGCTGCATGCATAATTCAGACCTACTGATCATTCTCAGGAGCAATAATCCTCATAATCTCCCACGGACTGACCTCTTCAATACTATTCTGCTTAGCTAACACAAACTATGAACGCACACACAGCCGAATCCTTCTTCTAACACGAGGATTACAACCCCTCCTACCACTAATAGCAACATGATGACTACTAGCAAACCTAACCAATATAGCACTACCACCAACCACCAACCTAATAGCAGAACTAACCATTATAATCACACTATTTAACTGATCTACCTTCACAATTATCCTCACCGGGGCCGCCACCTTACTAACTGCCTCCTATACCTTATTCATATTACTAATAACTCAACGAGGAGTACTACCAAGCCACATTACATCAATCCAAAACTCCAACACACGAGAACACTTACTAATAGCTCTACATATCATTCCCCTATTACTTCTCATCCTAAAACCTGAACTAATCTCAGGAATCCCCTCATGCAAGTATAGTTTAACCCAAACATTAGATTGTGATTCTAAAAATAGAAGTTAGACCCTTCTTACCTGCCGAGGGGAGGTTCAACCAACAAGAACTGCTAATTCTTGCATCTGAGTTTAAGACCTCAGCCCCCTTACTTTTAAAGGATAACAGTAATCCACTGGTCTTAGGAACCACTCATCTTGGTGCAAATCCAAGTAAAAGTAATGGAAACTGCACTACTACTAAACACCTCCATAGCCCTAACACTAACAGTCATCCTTACACCAATTTTACTTCCTCTCCTATCAAAAACCTTCCAAAACTCTCCCACCACCATCACTCGCACTGTTAAAACCGCCTTCCTAATTAGCCTAGTACCAATGACCTTATTCTTGTACTCTGGGACAGAAAGCATCACTTCCCACTGAGAATGAAAATTCATCATAAACTTCAAAATCCCAATCAGCCTAAAAATAGACCAATACTCTATAACATTTTTCCCCATTGCATTATTCGTAACATGATCTATCCTCCAATTCGCAACCTGATACATAGCCTCAGAACCCTACATCACAAAATTCTTCTACTACCTCCTAATATTCCTAATTGCCATATTAACACTGACCATTGCTAACAACCTGTTTCTACTATTCATCGGCTGAGAAGGGGTCGGAATTATGTCTTTCCTACTAATCGGTTGATGACAAGGACGAGCAGAAGCCAACACAGCTGCTCTCCAAGCTGTTCTTTACAACCGAATCGGAGACATCGGCCTAATCCTTAGCATAGCGTGATTAGCCTCAACCATAAACACATGAGAAATACAACAAGCCTTTACCCAAACCCAAACCCCAACCCTCCCCCTACTAGGACTCATCCTAGCCGCAACAGGAAAATCCGCTCAATTCGGCCTCCACCCATGACTCCCAGCCGCCATAGAAGGCCCAACCCCAGTTTCCGCCCTACTACACTCAAGCACTATAGTAGTGGCCGGAATTTTTTTACTCATCCGCACCCACCCAATATTCACTAACAATAATATCGCCCTCACATTATGCCTATGCCTAGGAGCCCTATCACCACTATTTGCTGCTACATGCGCAATTACACAAAATGATATCAAAAAAATTATTGCCTTTTCCACATCTAGCCAACTAGGACTCATAATAGTGACCATTGGACTAAACCTCCCACAGCTAGCCTTCCTCCACATCTCAACACATGCCTTCTTTAAAGCCATACTATTCCTTTGCTCAGGATCAATCATCCACAGCCTAAATGGGGAACAGGACATCCGAAAGATGGGAGGGTTACAAAAAATACTCCCCACAACAACATCCTGCCTAACCATCGGAAACCTGGCCCTAATAGGAACCCCATTTCTGGCAGGATTCTACTCAAAAGACCTAATCATCGAAAGCATAAACACATCATACCTGAACACCTGGGCACTTCTCCTCACCCTCCTAGCCACATCATTCACCGCAACCTATACCATCCGCATAACATTACTAGTCCAAACAGGATTCACCCGAGTACCCTCAATTACACCAATAAATGAAAACGACCTGGCAATCACTAATCCAATCACCCGCCTAGCCCTAGGCAGCATTATAGCTGGCCTACTCATTACATCCTTCATTATCCCCACAAAAACCCCTCCAATAACTATACCAACAATCACGAAAACCGCAGCCATCATCGTCACAGTCCTAGGCATCATCCTAGCCCTAGAACTCTCAAACATAGCACACACTCTAACCCAACCTAAACAAAACACCCTAACAAACTTTTCCCTAGCCTTAGGATACTTCAACCCTCTAACCCATCGTCTCAGCTCTACAAATCTCCTAAACAACGGACAAAAACTTGCCTCCCACCTAATCGACCTATCCTGATACAAAAAAATAGGGCCCGAAGGACTTGCCGACCTTCAACTCATAGCAACTAAAACCTCAACTACCTTCCACAGCGGATTAATCAAAACCTACCTAGGATCATTCGCCCTATCAATCCTCCTTATCCTATCATCACATAGACCCCAAAACCAATGGCCCCAAACCTCCGAAAATCCCACCCCCTACTAAAAATAGTTAACAACTCTCTAATCGACCTCCCCGCCCCCTCAAACATCTCTGCTTGATGGAATTTTGGATCCCTCTTGGGCATCTGCCTCATAACACAAATCCTAACTGGCCTCCTACTTGCCATACACTACACCGCAGACACAACTCTAGCCTTTTCATCCGTCGCCCACACATGTCGAAACGTACAATACGGCTGACTAATCCGCAACTTACATGCAAACGGAGCCTCATTCTTCTTCATCTGCATTTACCTTCACATCGGACGAGGATTCTATTACGGCTCATACTTATACAAAGAAACATGAAACACAGGAGTCATCCTACTCCTAACCCTAATAGCAACGGCTTTCGTAGGATATGTCCTACCATGAGGACAAATATCCTTCTGAGGAGCTACAGTCATTACCAATTTATTCTCAGCAATCCCATACATCGGCCAAACCCTGGTAGAATGAGCATGAGGCGGATTCTCCGTAGACAACCCAACACTGACCCGATTCTTCGCCCTACACTTCCTACTCCCATTCATAATCGCAGGCCTTACCCTAATTCACCTCACCTTCCTCCACGAAACAGGCTCAAACAACCCACTCGGTATTGTATCAAACTGCGATAAAATCCCATTCCACCCATACTTCTCCCTCAAAGACATCCTAGGATTCATCATCATATTCCTATTCCTACTAACCCTCGCTTTATTCTCACCTAACCTACTAGGAGACCCAGAAAACTTCACCCCAGCAAACCCCCTAGTTACACCCCCTCATATCAAACCTGAATGATACTTCCTATTCGCATATGCCATTTTACGTTCAATCCCAAACAAACTGGGAGGAGTACTAGCCCTAGCAGCCTCCGTACTAGTCCTATTCTTAGCCCCACTCCTCCACAAATCCAAACAACGTTCAATAACCTTCCGCCCTCTATCTCAACTCCTATTCTGAACCCTAGTTGCCAACCTCTTCATTCTAACCTGAGTAGGTAGCCAACCTGTAGAACACCCATTCATCATCATCGGACAACTAGCATCTCTCACCTACTTCACAATCCTCCTAATCCTATTCCCCATCACAGGAACCTTAGAAAACAAAATACTCAACTACTAAACACTCTAATAGTTTATAAAAAACATTGGTCTTGTAAACCAAAGACTGAAGACTACCCCTCTTCTTAGAGTTCATTCCACATAAATCAGAAAAAGAGGACTTAAACCTCTATCTCCAACTCCCAAAGCTGGTATTTTATACTAAACTATTCTCTGACTCTCCCCCTTTAAACCGCCCGAATAGCCCCACGAGACAACCCGCGCACCAACTCTAACACCACAAACAAAGTCAACAATAACCCTCACCCAGCCACTAAAAACATCCCAACCCCATACGAATAAAACATAGCTACCCCACTAAAATCCAACCGCACCGAAAACATTCCCCCACTATCAACAGTAACTACCCCAACCTTCCAACATTCAACCAACCCACCAATAACCATACCAACAACCACCACCAAGACAAAGCTAACACCATACCCAACAACACGTCAATCCCCTCAAGCCTCAGGAAAAGGATCCGCCGCCAAAGATACAGAATAAACAAAAACCACCAATATCCCCCCCAAATACACTATGAACAGTACTAACGACACAAAAGATACACCCAAGCTCAACAACCATCCACATCCTACAACAGAAGCCAACACCAAACCAACTACCCCATAATATGGAGAAGGGTTAGATGCAACAGCCAAACCCCCTAATACAAAACACAACCCCAATAAAAGAATAAAATAAGTCATGGCAGTTCCTGCTTGGCTTTTTTCCAAGATCTATGGCCTGAAAAACCATCGTTGTTGAACTTCAACTAACAGAACCATGCCCCCCCCCCCCCCCCCGCGCCGCATGTAATTCGGGCATTTTTTACACCTAATCATGTGCTGCGTTGCATATATTTGTCCCCCCTCATACTACATACCTTCCATGTTCCAAATCCATTAATCTCTCAACGGACTACACACCTCCATGCCCCCTCCCCGCCTCCAGAGGACAAGGCGAGCAATGAACCTAGGAATATTCACACATCCTGTACTAAACCCATCAAATTGTTAGGATTATACATAGAAAACTCTAGTCGTGTACGGCAGTGCTTTAAACACACACCATGAATGGTCTAATCACAAACAGTTCAAAATCTCTCGAAGTACTCACAAGTCGTACCAGGTTATTTATTAATCGAGCTCCTCACGTGAAATCAGCAACCCGGCGTAAGTAATGTGTCTGCGTTACTAGCTTCAGGCCCATTCTTTCCCCCTAAACCCTAACACAACTTGCTCTTTTGCGCCTCTGGTTCCTATGTCAGGGCCATAAATAGGTTAATACTCATAACTTGCTTTTTACGAATACATCTGGTTGGCTATATATCACCATTTTCGTCCGTGATCGCGGCATTCCAAAATTCTTATACTTTTGGTTCCTTTTTTTTTTGGGCGTCTTCACAGATGACCCTCCCAGCGCAACGGGTAAATACAGTCCGTGACGTGAACATCTCGTGTCCGGCGTCCTGTTTTTTGGCCCTCAAGCGTTACTTAATGAAACGGTTTCAAGTGTTTGGGGAATCATATCCACACTGATGCACTTTGTTTTACACTTGGTTATGGCTCCTCCGCAAGCTACGTTCATGCCCTTATTTAATGAATGCTTGTGGGACATGATTTTTTACTTTTTCATTTCCTCTAATTTTCTTAACAACACTAGTAAAATCCAACTAAACTTAAACTACATTTTCATCACGTATCTTATTTACACATCATTTCATACGTTATCGGCACTGAAATCACATTAATATAACAACCATTAAACGTTCAACGTTCACCTATTCGAGCAAAAATCACTAATTAATTAAAGGAAACCCTCCTACAAAAACAAACAAACAAATAAACAAACAAACAAATAAACAAACAAACAAACAAACAAACAAACAAACAAACAAACAAACAAACAAACAAACAAACAAACAAACAAACAAACAAACAAACAAACAAACAAACAAACAAACAAACAAACAAACAAACAAACAAACAAACAAACAAACAAACAAACAAACAAACAAATAAACAAATAAACAAATAAACAAATAAACAAATAAACAAATAAACAAATAAACAAATAAACAAATAAACAAATAAACAAACATCCTAAACCC